AGCAACGAATTTATCAAGCGAATTGAAGCTCTAGACAAGGGTTCTCTTGATGATGTACTTGAAAAAAGGACTAGATTGTACAATGATGGGACTGAGCAAAACTGCTTACCAAAAGTGTATGATCCTTTTTTGAGCGGACCCCACCGTGGAACAATTAGAAATTTCGATTTGGACTCAAGCATCAACAATCCTTTAAACAACCCGATAGAAGATTCCCTAACAAGCATGTGGAATAAGCTTAAGCTTCAAGATATCCTTCCTAATGATTTCCGAGAATTTGAAGATCAAGAAGACAAAAGGAAAGAAGATCAAGAAAACAAAAAAAGTGAAGATCAACAACAAAAAGAATATCAATATCAAAGTGCATTAAGTGCATTTGAAGACGAAGATAAAGAATATCAAAGTGCATTTGAAGATGAAGATCGAGAAATTCGAAGTGAATTTGCAGGGGAACCAAGGCCTAATACGGCTTTGAATTTAAACGAAAATGATGAAATCGAAAATGATGAAATTGAAAACCTTGAAATTGCAATCGAAAACTTTGAAATCGAAAAAAAGGTTCCTCGATGGTCATACAAATTGAACGTGGATTGGGGGGATTTGGAAAACGAGCCAAAAGACAATGAAGAAGAGGAAAATCAGGCTTATGATATTTGTTCACCAGAAGTAAGACGCGTAGTCATTTATACTGAGAAAGAGACTGAGAACGAGACTGAGAACGAGACTGAGAAAGAGACGGAGACTGGTGCGAATGCTAGGACTATCGAAAAAAATACTAAGACTACTACTGACGAAGATAAGACAGATAAAACTGCCGAGAATGCTCGGACTATCGAAAATCCTAAGACTACTACTGACGAAGATAAGACAGATAAGACTGCCGAGAATATTAAGACTACTACTGACGAAGATAAGACAGATAAAACTGCCGAGAATGCTCGGACTATTGAAAATCCTAAGAATACTATTAAGGATAAGGAAGATAAGAAGGAGGAGGAGGAACCGGAAGAAATTGCTTTGCTTTCCTATCTAGAAGAACCAGATTTTGATCGCGATTTAATTAAAGGATCCATGCGAGCTCAACGACGCAAAATTTCTATTTTTCCACTGTTTCACCCATATGTGCGTTCCCCGCTTTTTTTGGGCCAAGAAGACAGAAAATTGTTTTTTTTTTTTTCTTTTGATATCCTCGAAATGCAGAGTTTGCTTTTCAGAATCAGAAATTTGGTGGGTAAATGCGTGGAATTCAAAACTTTTCATTCGCATTCTAAAGATACAGAAGAAAAAAAGAAAAAAAGGCTGGAGCAAGCAGAGCAAAAAGATCCGAGGGAAGAGGTGGAGGAGAAGAAGGTGGCAGACTTTTTCGAACTTTATGAGGCTCAACGACTAAGGGGTGTGCTTTTAGTAACCCTATCATTTCTTAGAAAATATATAATACTGCCCTCGTTGATAATAGCCAAAAATATTGGCCGTATGCTATTATTTCAATGTCCCGAGTGGCGCGAGGATTGGAAAGCGTGGAGTAAAGAAATGCATGTTAAATGTACTTATGAAGGGATTCCATTATCAGAAAATGAATTCCCCCAAAATTGGTTAGACGATGGTATTCAGATAAAGATCCTATTTCCTTTCGATCTAAAACCTTGGCACAAACCTCAAGTAGAATCTAATCATAAAGATCCAATGAAAAAGAAAGGAAAAGGTAAAAAAGGGAATTTTTGTTTTTTAACACCTTTCGGAATGGAAGCCGAAGGACCCTTTGGCCCTTACCGAGAAAAACCCTCCTTTTTTAAACCTATTTGGAAAGAAATTGATACAAACCTCAAAAAAGTGAAAAAGGAAGGTTTTCTAGCTCTAAGAATTTTAAAGCAAAGAACAAAAAGGTTTAGAAAGGTTTTAAAAAAACAAATACGTTGGATTTTCAAAATAATTGGATTTATCAAAAGAAAAATCCAAGAACTTAGAAAAGTAAAGACAATTCCAGTATCTGAGTGGGAGGAATTAAGTATAAATAGAAAAAATGATAATGATATAGTAAGTAATAATCCTATTACTGAATCGCTCGATGAAGTTAGATCCATGGATTGGATAAATGATTCCCTAACATCAAAAAAAATACCTGATATGGCTGATAGTACAAATGCAATCAAAGATCAAATTAAAACAATCACAACAGAAACTATAAAAATAATTAGAATTCCAGATATCGAAATGAGTTCTAAGAAACCAAGTTATGATGATAAGAAATTAGAGCCGCAGAAAGGGATTTTGCAAATATTCAAAAGAAGGAATACCCGATTAATACGCAAATGGCACTATTTCGTAAAATTGTTTATTGAAAGGATATACATAGAGATCCCTTTATATATAATTAATAGTATGAGAATCAATGTCAAAGTTTTTCTTGAATCAAATAAGAACACTTTTGTTAAATACAGTCCTAATGATGAACCAAATCAAAAAAAAATGCGTTTTATTTCGACTATAAAAGAATCACTTTCTATTTCTAATAGTAGTAATAATAATGAATATTCTTTTTGCGATCTCGCCTCTTTGTCACAGGCATACGTATTTTACAAATTATCACAAACTCAAATTATTAACAAGTATCACTGGAAATCTGTACTTCAATATCAGGGAACACTTCTTTTTCTTAAGGATCAAATAAAAGATTCCTTTAGAAGACAAGGAATATCTCATTCGAAATCAGGGCATAAGAAAATCCACAACCACAATATGAGAATAAATGAATGGAAAAATTGGTTAAGGGGACGTTATCACTATCAGTACAATTTATCAAAACCTCAATGGTCTCGACTAGTAGCGCAAACGCAAAAATGGCGAAATAGAATCCAGAAGAGTTCTATGGTTCAAACTAAAAACTCTCAAAATCTGGATTTTTATAAACAGAAAAAAGACCAATTAATTCATTATGAGAACGAAAAAAACAAGAATTATGCGAAGGCTCCTGTACTAAATAAAAAATTGAAAAATTACAAATATGATCGTTTATCACATAACTATATTCATTATGAAGATAAGAAGGGTTCATATATTTCTAGATCACCATTACAAGTACAAGTAAATGAGGGCAACGAGCTTCTCTTTAATTATAAAAACAAGAAATATTCTCTTGAATTATATGATCTGTCGGAGGATGTAGTTGGTACTGGTTCTCTAAAAAAAAAAGAAGACTACGATAGGCATAGAAATCGGGAGAGAAAATATTTTGATTGGAGAATTTTTGATTTTTCTCTTAAAACAAAAATGGAGGATATAGAGTTCTGGCTCGATCTGGATATTGAGGTCAACATTCTTAAAAATATTAAAAAACGTAATATTTATCCAAAAATTGATAAAGAAGATAAGAAAGATAAGAAAAAGACTTTTTCTCTCGCGATTGATAAACAACTTAACGCGGCCAATCGAACAAAAAACATTTTTGACTGGATGGGAATGAATGAAGAAAGAATAAAAATGGATCCGATATCTAAGACATCTACTCTGAAACTCTCGTTTTTACCCCCAGAATTTGTGTCACTTTATGATACATATAAGATTCAACCATGGAGCATACCAATCAATTCGCTTCTTTTCAATTTTGATGGAGATGAGAACGCTATTGAAAAAAAGGATTCTGAATTAGAAACTAAAAAGAAAGAAGAAAATAAAAAGTCAGTCCAGGGAAATATTGGCTCAGATGGCTCAAACCAACAAAAAGATTTGAAAGAAGATTCTAACAAAAATGACAAGCAACCTAAGAAGAAGAAAACATCAGAATTAGATCTTTTACTAAAAAAAAATTCTGTTTTTCAAGCAAAATTAGACGAACCTTCACCTTTGTATTCGAATAATGTACTATACGATAATATAAAAGTAATTTCTCTACTGGTTAGACTGCAAAATCCAACGGAAATTACTCTAATTTCGATCAAAAGAGAGGACCTGAGGGTAGAGCTAATCCCATTGACAAATACTCAACCTATTGCCGAGTTAGTAAAAAAGGGATATTTGTTTATTGAACCGGCTAAGTTATCAATAAAATGGGATGGGCAATCTATTATGTATCAAACAATAACGGTTTTACATGTACTTAAAAATAAGCAAAAAATGAAAAGTTATCAAAAAAGCCAAGAAAAAAGAAATGTTGATGTTGATAAGAAGGGTTTTTATAAACCCATTCCTCGACACAAAAAGTTGCTCGGGAATAGAGAAAAAAATCATAATGATTTACTTGTTATTGAAAATATTTTATCTCCTAGACGTCGTAGAGAGTTAAGAATTCGACTTTGTTTAAATTCAGGAGATGGAAATGTTGTGGATAGAGATCTAGCATTTTGTAAGGGTAACAAAGCAAGTACAAGTAACTGTCTTCAAGTTTTGGATAAAGGTAAAAGTTTTGATATAAATGCAAAGAAATTTATGAAGTTTCAATTATTTCTTTGGCCCAATTATCGATTAGAAGATTTAGCTTGTATGAATCGCTATTGGTTTGATACCAATAATGGTAGTTGTTTCAGTATGTCAAGAATCCGTATGTATCCACAATTGAGAATTACTTGATGGTCCATTTTTTATGAATCACATGCCATATCTTATATGGTATATGAAGGCAAGGAGATAGACAAAAGTGTTATGTTATATTAGATTCTGGTACATAAATAATACTGATTTAACGACATTATCCTATCCGAAATGAATTAAGAATCGGCAGGCTCTTCTTAATCTTAAGTCCAACTGCTTCTCTTTTTTGAGTGCAAAGTCGATCAGCCATACCCGTTTTTGTATTCATATCCGAAAAAAGGAAAAATGGATTGAGTAATCGAATTTGATAAAAAAAGCAAGTATCTAAAAAAATTCAAATGAACTTTTGGTGTATAACAAACGCAAATGTATTATTATTAGTGATCGGTAAAACCCAGATTTGTCAATTTGTAAAAAAAAAGCGGGAGTGAGAAGAATTCTTTTTATGGTAAAAAATTCATTTATCTCAGTTATTTCTATTTCGCAAGAAGAAAAAAAGGGGTCTGTTGAATTTCAAATATTCAGTTTCACCAATAAGATAAGGAGACTTACTTCACATTTAGAATTGCACAGAAAAGATTATTTATCTCAGAGAGGTTTACGTCAAATTCTAGGAAAACGTCAACGGCTACTATCTTATTTGTCAAAGAAAAATAGAGTACGTTATAAAGAATTAATTAGTAAATTCGATATTCGAGAGATAAAAACCCACCCCAATTAATTTTGAAATTCGTTTGCAGCAATTCACGGAATAAGGAATCGGAGAAAAAATATATGACTGTACCAACTACAAGAAAAGATCTCATGATAGTCAATATGGGTCCTCAACACCCATCAATGCATGGTGTTCTTCGACTCATCGTTACTCTAGATGGTGAGGCTGTTATTGACTGTGAACCTGTATTGGGTTATTTACACAGAGGAATGGAAAAAATTGCAGAAAATCGAACAATTATACAATATCTGCCTTATGTAACACGTTGGGATTATTTAGCTACTATGTTTACAGAAGCAATAACAGTAAATGCACCAGAACAATTAGGAAATATTCAAGTACCTAAAAGAGCCAGCTATATTAGAGTCATTATGCTGGAACTGAGTCGCATAGCTTCTCATTTGTTATGGCTTGGCCCTTTTATGGCGGATATCGGTGCGCAGACTCCTTTTTTCTATATTTTCAGAGAGAGAGAACTTATATATGATCTATTCGAAGCTGCCACGGGTATGCGAATGATGCATAATTATTTCCGTATTGGGGGAGTAGCTGCTGATCTACCTCATGGATGGATAGATAAATGTTTAGATTTCTGTGATTATTTTGTAACAGGGGTTACTGAATATCAAAAACTTATTGCACGGAATCCTATTTTTTTGGAAAGAGTTGAAGGGGTGGGCTTTATTAGCGGAGAGGAAGCAATAAATTGGGGCTTATCCGGACCCATGCTACGAGCTTCCGGAATGCCATGGGATCTTCGTAAAGTTGATCATTATGAGTCTTATGACGAATTTGATTGGGAAGTGCAATGGCAAAAAGAAGGCGATTCTTTAGCGCGTTATTTAGTCCGAATCAGTGAAATGAAAGAATCTATCAAAATTATTCAACAAGCTCTGGAACAAATCCCGGGGGGTCCTTATGAAAATTTAGAAGTACGCCGCTTTGATAGTGCAAGGGATTTCGAATTGAATGATTTTGATTATCGATTTATTAGTAAAAAACCTTCGCCCACTTTTGAATTGTCAAAACAAGAACTTTATGTGAGAGTAGAAGCCCCTAAAGGGGAGTTGGGAATTTTTCTAATAGGGGATCAGAGTGTTTTTCCCTGGAGATGGAAAATTCGTCCACCAGGTTTTATCAATTTGCAAATTCTTCCTCAGCTAGTTAAAAGAATGAAATTGGCTGATATTATGACAATACTAGGTAGTATAGATATCATTATGGGAGAAGTTGACCGTTGAAATGATAATGGATACGACAAAAGTACAACAAGCTATCAATTCCTTTTCCAGATCGGAATCATTAAAAGAGTTTTACGGACTCATATGCTTGCTTGTTCCTATTTTTACTCCTTTATCGGGAATCGTCATAGGGGTGCTAGTAATTGTGTGGTTAGAACGACAAATATCTGCAGGAATACAACAACGTATTGGACCCGAGTATGCCGGTCCTTTCGGAATTCTTCAAGCTTTAGCAGATGGGACCAAACTCATTTTCAAAGAGGATCTTCTCCCCTCTAGAGGGGATATTCTTTTATTCAGTCTTGGGCCGTCTATCGCGGTCATATCAATCTTATTAAGTTATTCCGTAATTCCTTTTGGCTATCGCCTTGTTCTAGCCGATCTGAGTATAGGTGTTTTTTTATGGATTGCAATTTCAAGTATTGCTCCTATTGGACTTCTAATGTCAGGGTATGGATCAAATAATAAATATTCCTTTTTAGGTGGTCTACGAGCCGCTGCTCAATCAATTAGTTATGAAATACCATTAACTCCATGTGTATTATCAATCTCTCTACGTGCGATTCGTTAGGATATTCATCAGTCGGGGCGATGAACTAAATTAAATACAGATAGTTATATGAGTGAAACAAAACAGCTTAAAAATTGGCAGTAAAAAATTGAGTCTCATTCCCTAGGTACAAGAGTTAAGTGAAAGTAAAGATAAGCAGTAGAAACTAGAAACTGTTTCCCAAAGATTGGTGGATTAGTCATCAGGGTTTTGAAGCGGATACAAAAGATCAACCTATAGGGAGTTTTTACTTTTTACTATATCTTTGTATTACTATACTATGTACTATTGGGGGGGTTGGGCAAAAATTAGTGGACGGTTAGGAATACTAAGGTACACAAAAGATTAGTAATATAGAGTATCCCGAGGGACGGATATTTCCGTATAAAAGGAATCCTAATAGGGGCTTTAAGTTAGTAGAAACGATCAAGTAGTACTTCCCCATGATCCCGATCCAGAGTATGCTCCTATCCACTGATTCAAGAAATTCCTATCAGGAACGAAGTAATCCTTTATTTTCTTTTAGATTCTTTTTTTATTTTTTATGAGAAAGAAGAAGAGGAACGAAAGAAAAAAAACGGAACTCTTATTCTTTATTTCTTTATCCATATTAATAATTAATACACATATAACTCTTATCACAATTCATGAACTAATAACTAATATAACTAATAGAGTGTCTTTTTTTTTTTTTCGTAATGGAAAGGGGTATGAATACAAATAGTCATAAGTAGTTTATTTAAGGATGAAGTTTTTACTAAATAAAGTTCAAATTCTATTCTAAAGGATAAGATCAATTCATAAGCACTTTTTTATAGCAGACAGGATTGCATTGGTCTAATTTTGGACTTTACGATGTATCGTTACTCGACCTACTCTACAAACAACAAACATAGTGAGATACCATCAAAGAGGTCCTTATATTTATTTGTGGCCATCGAGGAGCCGTATGAAGTTGAAATTTCATGTACGTTTTTGCAATAGCGACGGGAAGAGTGATGTTACCATCGACTAGAATTATCTAACAGTTCAAGTACAGTTGATATAGTTGAGGCGCAATCAAAATATGGTTTTTGGGGGTGGAATCTGTGGCGTCAACCTATAGGGTTTATGGTTTTTCTAATTTCTTCCCTAGCGGAATGTGAGAGATTACCTTTTGATTTACCGGAAGCAGAGGAAGAACTAGTTGCGGGTTATCAAACCGAATATTCGGGTATTCAATTTGCTTTATTTTACCTTGCTTCCTATCTAAACCTACTAGTTTCTTCATTATTTGTAACAGTTCTTTACTTGGGTGGTTGGAATTTTTCTATTCCGTACATACTCATTCCTGAGCTTTTCGGAAATAATGAAGTGTGTAGAGTCTTTGGAACGACAATAGGTATTTTTATTACATTAGCTAAAGCTTTTTTGTTCCTGTTCATTCCTATCACAACAAGATGGACTTTACCTAGGCTGAGAATGGACCAACTATTGAATCTTGGGTGGAAATTTCTTTTACCTATTTCTTTGGGGAATTTTTTATTAACAACTTCGTTCCAACTCCTTTCATTATAATGGAAAGGCATGGCATGGGATTTTTAGGATATGATAGTATAGCTTCATAACTTCTCTCAACCAATAGAAAGAAACATGAAATTTATTCAGAGATATTCACGATATGCTCCCTATGGTAACTGGGTTCATGAATTATGGTCAACAAACAGTACGAGCTACGAGGTATATTGGCCAAAGTTTTTTGATTACCCTATCTCATGCGAATCGTTTGCCGGTAACTATTCACTATCCTTATCAAAAATTCATCACATCGGAGCGTTTTCGTGGTCGAATACATTTTGAATTTGATAAATGTATTGCTTGTGAAGTATGTGTTCGTGTATGCCCTATAGATCTACCTGTTGTTGATTGGAAATTGGAAACGAATATTCGAAAGAAACGATTGCTTAATTACAGTATTGATTTTGGAATATGTATATTTTGTGGTAACTGCGTCGAGTATTGTCCAACAAACTGTTTATCAATGACTGAAGAATATGAGCTTTCTACTTATGATCGTCACGAATTAAATTCTAATCAAATTGCTTTGGGTCGATTACCAATGTCAATAATTGGAGATTACACAATTCAAACAATTATGAATTCGATTCCAATAACAAAAAGCGTGGGTAATTCTGTTCATTCAATAACAATTACTTAATTAGATTAGTCAAATTTGGTTTTGATTGAACTTGAGGAAGCGAAGTTTGCTTAATCAATACCTAAACCTAAGAATCCTAAGATTGTTAAGAATCGGGGCTTGCTTTGTGTTAAAAATTCTAAAATATATGAGGCTTTCGAAATCTATAAATGAAATTGCATTTTTTCGTTTTTTCGTATAGAAAAAGCAGATGCAAGTAAAATGACTAAGTGTATCTACATCAACTAACACCCTATAAAAGGATTTCATTCAATTAGAAACTAGAAACGTATTAAAAAATAGGATAATGTCTTTTTTCTCGGTCGGGTCAATAAGGTCATGAAGGATTTCGGCTGAATTTCTCTCTTAATTTTACATTACATATTTACATAAAATAAAAAATGGATTTACCTGCGCCAATACATGATTTTCTCTTAGTATTTTTAGGGTTGGGTCTTATAGTCGGTGGTCTAGGAGTAGTATTACTTACCAATCCTATTTATTCTGCCTTTTCGTTGGGATTGGTGCTTGTTTGTATATCCTTATTCCATATTCTTTCGAATTCCTATTTTCTAGCTGCGGCACAGCTACTTATTTACGTGGGAGCCATAAATGTCCTAATCGTTTTTGCTGTGATGTTCATGAATCGTTCAGAATATTCCAATGATGCCCACCTTTGGACTGCGGGGGATGGGATCACTTCACTAGTTTGTACAAGTCTTTTTTTTTCACTAATTACTACTATTTCAGATACATCATGGTACGGAATTATTTGGACCACAAGATCAAACCAAATTCTAGAACAGGATTTGATAAATAATGGTCAACAAATTGGGATTCATTTATCAACGGATTTTTTTCTTCCATTTGAACTTATTTCTATAATTCTTTTAGTTGCCTTGATAGGCGCAATTGCTATAACTCGTCAGTAATAAATACTCATAAAAAAAAACTAAGGATTTCCTTTCTTTTCTTTTTTATTTTAATGCTTCTTTTAGCTTGTTCATGTATAAAATGGAAATGTTTTAGTTAGGTCTATTACCAATATTTTCATTACATACTTGGTATACTCTATCAGTTCAGTTACATTATTGTTCATATTGAAATGAATCAAGATTGAATTGGTGCGGGGTAGTTCAATGATGCTCGAGCATATACTTGTTTTGAGCGCCTATTTATTATCTATGGGTATCTATGGATTGATTACAAGTCGAAATATGATTAGAGCGCTTATGTGTCTTGAGCTTATACTGAATGCAGTGAATTTGAATTTCATAACATTTTCTGATTTTTTTGATAGTCGTCAATTAAAAGGAGACATTTTCTCGATTTTTGTTATAGGTATTGCAGCCGCTGAAGCGGCTATTGGATTAGCTATTGTTTCGTCAATTCATCGTAATAGAAAATCAACTCGTATCAATCAATCAAATTTGTTAAATAAATAGCAGTAATCGTAGGCATATAGATAAAGAAAAGAATAGACGCTATTTTTGAAAATCTAAGAAGGCGAAGTATCTTGGTCCTCTCTCATGAGCAGATACAGAAGTAGATTGATTACAAACTCATTCTAGTAAATGGAAATCGTTGATTCATCTGGTGTTTAAATGTATTTCATTTACTAATACTAAGTTATTTTACTAGAACTAGATCGAAAATTTATGATGTTCAAAAAATGGATAGATCCAATGTCACATTCAGTAAAGATTTATGATACATGCATAGGGTGTACCCAATGTGTACGAGCTTGCCCCACAGATGTATTAGAAATGATACCTTGGGACGGATGCAAAGCTAAACAAATTGCTTCTGCTCCAAGAACAGAAGACTGCGTGGGTTGTAAAAGGTGTGAATCCGCCTGTCCAACGGATTTCCTGAGTGTACGGGTTTATTTATGGCATGAGACAACTCGCAGCATGGGTCTAGCTTATTGATACCTTGCAAAAAATTCTACTTGCACTCTTTTTATTTTTCTTTACCGACAAAAACCCATACTCGAAAAATACATAATTAGATATATATAATATCGAGTATGGGTTTTTCTGTCCAAAGTGTATCTTGTCTTTACCACGAATTCTTTTCCTTGGTTAACAATAATTGTTGTTTTGCCGATATTCGCGGGCTCTCTCATTTTCTTTTTCCCTCATAGAGGAAATAAGGTAATTAGGTGGTATACTATTTGTATTTGTCTATTAGAACTCCTTCTAACCACCTATGCATTCTGTTATCATTTTCAATTGGACGATCCATTAATCCAATTGGAAGAGGATTATAAATGGATAAATATTTTTGATTTTCACTGGAGACTCGGAATCGATGGACTTTCCATAGGACCCATTTTACTGACGGGATTTATTACCACTCTAGCTACTTTAGCGGCTTGGCCGGTTACTCGAGATTCACGATTGTTCCATTTCCTAATGTTAGCAATGTATAGCGGTCAAATAGGATCATTTTCCTCTCGAGATCTTTTACTTTTTTTCATTATGTGGGAGTTGGAATTAATTCCTGTCTACCTACTTCTTTCTATGTGGGGCGGGAAGAAACGTTTGTACTCAGCTACAAAGTTTATTTTGTATACTGCGGGGGGTTCTATTTTTCTCTTAATCGGAGTTCTGGGTATGAGTTTATATGCTTCTAATGAACCGACATTACAGTTTGAAACATTAGCTAATCAATCATATCCTGTAGTATTGGAAATACTATTATATCTTGGATTTTTTATTGCTTATGCTGTAAAACTTCCAATCATACCCCTACATACATGGTTACCGGATACCCACGGAGAAGCACATTATAGTACATGTATGCTTTTAGCCGGAATCTTATTAAAAATGGGAGCATATGGATTAGTTCGTATCAATATGGAATTATTACCCCACGCTCATTCTCTATTTTCTCCCGGGTTGATGATAATAGGGACAATTCAAATAATCTATGCAGCTTCAACATCTCCTGGTCAACATAATTTAAAAAAGAGAATTGCTTATTCTTCCGTATCTCATATGGGTTTCACAATTATAGGAATTAGTTCCATAACAGATGCGGGACTCAATGGGGCTATTTTACAAATGATCTCTCATGGATTTATTGGCGCTGCGCTTTTTTTCTTGGCAGGAACGAGTTATGATAGAATACGTCTTGTTTCTCTCGACAAAATGGGAGGAATAGCTATCCCAATGCCAAAAATATTTACATTATTTAGTAGTTTCTCAATGGCTTCTCTTGCATTGCCAGGAATGAGCGGTTTTTTTGCGGAATTGGTAGTATTTTTTGGAATAATAACTAGCCAAAAATATTTTTTCATGTCAAAAATACCCATTACATTTCTAACGGCAATTGGAATGATATTAACTCCTATCTATTCATTATCTATGTTACGTCAGATTTTCTATGGATACAAACAATTTCATGCCCCAAACTCTCATTTTTTTGATTCCGGACCGCGAGAACTTTTTGTTTCGATTTGTATACTTTTACCAATAATTGGTATTGGTATTTATCCAGATTTCGTTTTTTCCCTATCAGTTGACAAGGTAGAAATTATTTTATCTAATTATTTTTTTTTATAGATACTTTGTTTTTATCAAAAAAATAAAAGAATAATATAATAAGATATCTATCAAGTAAAAAAAACTTGATTGAATTAGATACGTTTGGAGTTTTTGTTTGAGAACCATAAAGTTTTTTACGGTTCTCAAACAAAAACTCTTACAAACTTTTGTTATATACGCTATCCCCCTGTCCCTGTATTCGATTTCTAAGGATCCTTCTTCAATTAGAAGTTAATGTGAATGAACCATAACTATGTAGTCCTATTCCTAATAGATTTATCCCGAAATAGCATATCCAAATTATAAGAAATCCCGTAGAAGCCACAATTGCAGATGCAGAGTTTATGCCTTGCAAATTCTTATTTGTTCGAGTATGTAAATAAATCCCAAATATAGCCCAAGTAATAAATGCCCAAGTTTCCTTGGGATCCCAATTCCAATATGACCCCCACGCTTCATTAGCCCACACTGCTCCGGAAAGGATACCGATGGTTAAAAAGAGAAAACCGAGACTAATGATACGACAACCCCAAAAATCCAATTGATGAATGAATTGATACCTATGATAATTTCTAAACGAAATAAAAAAAGGATTTCGCACAACATTGCTTATTTCATTCATGTATTTTGTCTCGCCAGAATAAAATGGCCCCGTTAATAAATAATGAATTTTACCAAGAATCTCTAGGTTTTTTCGAAATGTAATTACTAGAAGGGCCATTGATAATAAAGATCCGCATAGAAGAGCTGCGTAGCTCAATACCATCATACTTACGTGCATCATTAACCACTGAGATTGGAGAGCGGGTACTAATTTTGTGGATTGATGAATTTCAGTTAAAAGACCTGAAGTAGCAAACCCTTGGGTAAAAATAGCACTTGGCGTGGTTATTGTACTTAAATGATTTTTATGGTTCCTAAAATAGGGAACTAAATGAATCATGGAAAAACTCCACGAAAGGAACATTAATGATTCATATAAATCACTTAAGGGGAAATGACCTGAATAAATCCACCGAATCACTAAAAATCCTGTTATACACAAAAAAGAAGCTTTCATCCCTTTTTCTGACGAATCATATAGTCCAACAATTTCGTGGACTAATAAGGTCATCAAATAAATAGTAGTTACAATTGAAACAATCGAAAAAGAGACGTGAGTTAATATATGTTCTAAAGTCAAAAATATCATAAAAATCCTAAAAGTAAATATGGAATTCAAGAATTCAATTCATTATAGAATAGGATCTATTTTAGTTCTTTTTGAAGATGCCGCCACTCGGACTCGAACCGAGATGCTCTAGCACTGCTTCCTAAGAGCAGCGTGTCTACCAATTTCACCATAGCGGCGTGCTCGAAATCATAATAGCCCATCTATATTCAATATTCAATCGTTGAGATGGCAGGATTGAATTAGTATCCCTTAGCTTTAGAAAAAAAATGAATAAAGACTTACTATAATAATAAAAAAATAATAACTATTTGAACATATTCAATAAAAGAAAAAGAAAAAAGAATCTTTAGTTGTGAAATAGTGTAAGTTTTCATAATTCAATGCTTTTTTTATCTAGTTAAAAGGGAAGCTCTTCGAGAATTTACCCGTCTTAACTAGATCGTGACCCTATTCTTATTTTTTGAGAATTTTTTCTCTATCTTTATGCGAGATATATTCTATATTCAAATGAAAAATGAAAACCTTCCTAAAACTAAAAAAAGAAGACTTTTTTGAGTTTTTGTATTATTTTCATTTGAAAAAGTGAATAGATAGGAAAGATTCTAATCCCTATCCCACAAAAACTTACAAAAAAAAAAAAAACGAAAGATAAAAATGTTATACTTATACCTTGAACTCAATTTTACTTAAGTATTAAGTAAAAATAACCATTTATTTTGGTTATTGCAATATTCGGTAAATAGATTATAGAATATATATATATTTTATGTATATAATTAATATAAAAAATATATACAGAATCCTGAGTAGCCATTTACCCCAATAAATAAAGAAAGATAATATAAATTGATGGGAATACTTCCTATTATTTTACTAATTTACTAAATGAAATTAGCAAATTGAGCGATTCGTCGGCATTCAATTTAGAATAGTTCAATGCTTTACTACATTACTTTTTTCGATTAGTCGCACAAAAAAAAAAAATTGAAAATTCCCGGAAAAAAGATATCTTGCAAAAGCAAATTCTTTTACTGTCGCCCAGCACCTTTTTGAATTTACAAATATTTTGACGAATACGTTTTTTTGGAACCATCATTAAAAATGAAAACAGAAAAAAATAAAGAGGTTATTTACTATATTATAGTTAACTGGGTAAGACTTGTATTGATCAAAATAGAGATTTTTGACTGTATTAGATAAAATATCCGTACATACAAGATCAAAAGTAAAGAATCATTTTTCTCATTTTTCTTTGTTACTATTTAATATATCTTATCTTCTCTTCGCATTAAGATTTATTTCGACGATCTCCATTTCTTGCTGCTATAGATATAGCAATTTAATTGCTTATTCTTATTAATTTAATAATAAAAGGGATTTGATTGAGTATCTCCAGATAGTTTCGTCGTGTTATATTAAATTAACAAAAAATAGATCAAAAAGTTTCATGAAACCTACCTGCTTGAAAAATAAAAAACGCTATTGTAATGTAAAAATTGTCAAAATTTCCATTTTCAAATTAGAACGAGTCAATGAGTTAGTTGTTATATTAATTGGTTGAGTGATACTTGACTTGATAATAAATAATATTTTTCATAATTTATTTGTTTTCTTTTTTTTTTTCAGTTATATGCGATTTGATTTCTATTTCATTTAAATCGTCATTTTCTTTATTCAATTCTTTTTTGCTTTTTCCCCAAGAGATAAGAACTGGTGAATCGGAAACAATTAAATAATAAAAAAAAAAATACAAAAAGTTTTCTTTTTTTATGGAACATACATATCAATATGCATGGATCATACCTTTTGTTCCACTCCCAGTTCCTATTGCTATAGGAGTGGGACTTCTCCTTTTTCCGACCGCGACAAAAAGCCTTCGCCGTATGTGGGTTTTTCCTAGTGTTTTATTACTCAGTATCATTATGATTTTTTCAGCGGATCTGGCTATTTATCAAATAAACGTCAGTATTGCTCATCAATATGTATGGTCCTGGACTATCCATAATGATTTTTCCTTAGAATTTGGCTATTTGATAGATCCGCTTACTTCCATTATGTTATTATTAATTACTACTGTTGGGATAATGGTTCTTATTTATAGTGACAATTATATGTCTCATGATCAAGGATATTTGAGATTTTTTGCTTATATGAGTTTGTCTAATGCTTCTATGTTGGGATTAGTAACTAGTTCTAATTTGATACAAATTTATTTTTTTTGGGAATTGGTTGGAATGTGTTCCTTTCTATTAATAGGTTTTTGGTTCACACGACCTATTGCGGCAAGTGCTTGTCAAAAAGCCTTTGTAACTAATCGCGTAGGGGACTTTGGTTTATTATTAGGAATCTTGGGTTTTTATTTTATAACGGGTAGTTTCGACTTTCGAAATTTGTTCGAAATAACCAAAAATTTGATTGATAATGATGGGTTCAATTCTTTATTTCTTACTTTCTTTGCCTCCCTATTATTCGTTGGTGCAGTTGCTAAATCGGCACAATTTCCCCTTCATGTATGGTTACCTGATGCCATGGAAGGGCCTACTCCTATATCAGCTCTTATCCATGCTGCTACTATGGTAGCAGCAGGAATTTTTCTTGTAGCTCGACTTATTCCTCTTTTTATATCTATACCCTACGTAATGAATTTTATTTCTTTAATAGGTATGATAACATTACTATTAGGGGCTACTTTGGCTCTTGCTCAAAGAGACATTAAGAGAAGTTTAGCCTATTCTACAATATCTCAATTGGGTTATACTATGTTAGCTTTAGGTATGGGATCTTATCGAGTGGCTTTATTTCATTTGATCACCCATGCCTATTCGAAAGCATTATTATTTTTAGGTTCTGGATCCATTATTCATTCAATGGAAACCTGTATTGGATATTCGCCAGAAAAAATCCAGAATATGGCTCTTATGGGGGGTTTAACAAAATATTTACCAATTACAAAAACTTCCTTTTTGTTAGGTACACTTTCTCTTTGTGGTATTCCACCTCTTGCTTGTTTTTGGTCCAAAGACGAGATTCTTTATGATAGCTGGGGATATTCGCCTCTTTTTGCGATAATAGCTTCTTTCACGGCGGGTTTAACTGCATTTTATATGTTTCGAATGTATTTACTGACTTTTGAGGGGCATTTAAACGTTTATTTTCAAAATTTTAACGGCAAAAAAAATAGCTCGTTCTACTCACTATCTATATGGGGTAAAGATGGATTGAAATTGAGAAAAGCAAATTTGCTTTTATCAACAATAAATAATATTGAAAGCGTTTCCCTTTTTTCAAAAAAAGGGTATCCAATTCATGGGAATGCAAGAAATGTGATGCGACCTCTTTTTACTATTACTCTTTTTTCCAATAAAAAAAATTCAATCTATCCCCAGGAATCGGACAATACAATGCTATTTCCACTTATTGTATTGGTTTTATTTACTTGTTTCATCGGATCCATAGGACTTCCTTTTGATCAAAAGGAAGTCTATTTTGATATATTATCAAAATGGTTAGCTCCGACGATAACTTTTTTACAGTCAAATTCAAACAATTCTATGGATTCGTATGAATTTGTCACAAATGCATTTTTTTCAGTAAGTATAGCCTTTTTTGGAATATTTATAGCGTCTCTTTTATATAGGCCTGTTTATTCATCTTTTCATAATTTTGGCTTAATGAATTTCTTTATGAAAACGGGGCCTAAAAGACTCTTCTGGGACCAAAAAATCAATATTCTCTATAATTGGTCATATAATTGTGCTTATATTGAAGCTTTTTATAAAACTATCTTTATTAGTGGCATAAGAAGGTTAGCAGAACAAATGTCTTTTTTTGATAGAGGGGTAATTGATGGAATTACGAACGGGGTTGGTGTTATAAGTTTCTTTGTAGGAGAGGGGATAAAATATATGGGGGGCGGTCGAATTTCTTCTTATCTTTTCTTTTATTTATTTTATTTATCCATTTTTCTTTTTTTAGTAATTTACTACTTACTCTATAGTGACGTTTTCTTTTACTTTATTTTTCGATGAGAACAGAAAGAAAAAGAATAAGCCTACTCCGCGGAGCAATGCCAACAGAAGCCAAGTCCCAACCCGAGTATGAAACATTGTCGCCAAAAGGAGGCAATATTTTGATTGACATCCTCTGATTCCGTAGAACAAGAGATAGCCATTCCTAATATAATCAGACAAATCTCAGTTTTACTAAAAGGTAATCTCTGTCTTCGTTGTCGTTGAGCTCGCATGGATCCTTTAATTAAATCGCGATCAAAATCTGGTTCTTCTAGATAGGAAAGCAAAGCAATTTCTTCCGGTTCCTCCTCCTCCTTCTTATCTTCCTTATCCTTAATAGTATTCTTAGGATTTTCAATAGTCCGAGCATTCTCGGCAGTTTTATCTGTCTTATCTTCGTCAGTAGTAGTCTTAATATTCTCGGCAGTCTTATCTGTCTTATCTTCGTCAGTAGTAGTCTTAGGATTTTCGATAGTCCGAGCATTCTCGGCAGTTTTATCTGTCTTATCTTCGTCAGTAGTAGTCTTAGTATTTTTTTCGATAGTCCTAGCATTCGCACCAGTCTCCGTCTCTTTCTCAGTCTCGTTCTCAGTCTCGTTCTCAGTCTCTTTCTCAGTATAAATGACTACGCGTCTTACTTCTGGTGAACAAATATCATAAGCCTGATTTTCCTCTTCTTCATTGTCTTTTGGCTCGTTTTCCAAATCCCCCCAATCCACGTTCAATTTGTATGACCATCGAGGAACCTTTTTTTCGATTTCAAAGTTTTCGATTGCAATTTCAAGGTTTTCAATTTCATCATTTTCGATTTCATCATTTTCGTTTAAATTCAAAGCCGTATTAGGCCTTGGTTCCCCTGCAAATTCACTTCGAATTTCTCGATCTTCATCTTCAAATGCACTTTGATATTCTTTATCTTCGTCTTCAAATGCACTTAATGCACTTTGATATTGATATTCTTTTTGTTGTTGATCTTCACTTTTTTTGTTTTCTTGATCTTCTTTCCTTTTGTCTTCTTGATCTTCAAATTCTCGGAAATCATTAGGAAGGATATCTTGAAGCTTAAGCTTATTCCACATGCTTGTTAGGGAATCTTCTATCGGGTTGTTTAAAGGATTGTTGATGCTTGAGTCCAAATCGAAATTTCTAATTGTTCCACGGTGGGGTCCGCTCAAAAAAGGATCATACACTTTTGGTAAGCAGTTTTGCTCAGTCCCATCATTGTACAATCTAGTCCTTTTTTCAAGTACATCATCAAGAGAACCCTTGTCTAGAGCTTCAATTCGCTTGATAAATTCGTTGCTTAGGCTCTTTCTTTTTTGTTCGTTGGTAGAAACCCAACGATTATATAGTTCTTCCGAGGATCTTGTTTCTGTCGTGTCTAAAAACCACCTTTTTTGTATCATTTCAAAAAAAGTTGACAAACTGGGTGGATATGTAAAAGAGATTCTTTGTTTTCCGTCACTTAGGCATGTAGCAAAAAAATATTGTGCCATTTCGTTTTCGTTTCTTACAGCATTTGCAGGTTGATTGGTTGTTATATATCGCAATGGACGATTCCATCGTTTATAATCGAAAAGAAGAGTCACAATAGGTTTTTCAAATTTCTCCTTTGTTTTTTCCTCTTCATCCACTTGGATCTCTTCGGAATCGGAAGTGGTTTCTATTTCTACATCTGTTTCTTCCTCACTTTCCCCCATTTCTTTTTTTTTTTTTGAGTTTTCCTTCAGTTTCTTAGTGAAAATAGGCGAGGGTATTCCGCCTAAATTGTAGGCACAGGTGATAAATAAGAGAATACTCAAAATTCGACCCATAGAAGTTCTCAAGTCTGCCACAAGGTACTTATTTGATCTAGCGTGCCTTCTACCTATACGCGGCATTGCTATGATAGAAGGATTTTGCCGTATCCAGAATACTACCCATCCAACCCATTTCATGAAAAAAATGTGACCAATTAACCAACCAAGAAAACTACTTGTTACAAATAAGATCTTGTTGTTGTATCGAAAGATATAAATGTTGACTAATCTAGCTAACGTTGGACTTGGTAAAAGGAAAT